GGAAGTACTGAAAAAACTCATATAAGCAAAAAATCTCAAGTATCCTTGATCGTGAGCCATATAATTATCACTATAAATAAGAACCATAATTCCAACAGTAGTGATTAACATTGACATAATAGAAGTAAGTGGATCGATCAAGTAGCCGAATTCTAAAGAAAAATCATTATCGAGTGTCCAAGACCATACATATTGATAGATAGAACTGCTATTTATTTGCTGAATAGACAGATTAGTTGAAAAAATCATGACTATACTTAACAATAAAATACTTGGAAAAGCCCACATACGACGAAGATTTTTTGTTGCTGTCGGAAAAAGAAGAAGTCCCACTCCTATTAACATAGGGATTGGAAGTGGAACGAAAGGTAAAATCCACGCATATTGATATGTCTGTTCCATAAAAAAAGTTTTTTAATTCTTAATTAATATTAATTGTTTCCGATTCACCGGACCTTACCTCTTTTGAAAGGAGTCAATAAAAAAATGAAGATATGCACTAACTTAACCTAACTTAAATAGAATTTTTGAATTTTGATTTCTTTTTACTTATTCTTTCTGAATTTCTGCTAAATACTTCAAATATTCAAATCAAGAATTTACAATTGGTGAAATCATATGAAAGAAAGAGATTAATTACTAATCTCTTTCGAATTTGAAAATTCAAGTCAAATTAGGCATATTTTCCCCGAGTTTGACAAGTTACTAAAAATATTCTTCTTTTTTCTATTTTTAGTAATATTGTATGCGATTTTCCCATATTGTTCACCCATCTTATCTATTCTTTTAGATTTTTAGAAAAAAAAAGATTATCTAGAAAAGAAATACATAGTGAATTAGAAAAGCGCAGATTTTTTTTGAACAATAGATGTCTTTCACATCCAGCTATACCAATGAGTAATCTCTTAATTTTTATTTAAATGGCAGTTCCAAAAAAACGTACTTCTGCATCAAAAAAGCGTATTCGTAAAAACTTTTGGAAAAGGAAGGGATATTGGGCAGCGTTAAAAGCATTTTCCTTAGGGAAATCTCTTTCTACCGGGAATTCAAAAAGTTTTTTTGTGCAACAAACAAATAAAATAAGTAATAAAACATAACACGTTGGGAGAATCTAAATCAGCCTGACTCAAAAATTGACTCATTTCACTTCGAAAATCAAATTCCCGAATTCCGTTCCCTGTTGAGTTAATCAATAGGGAATGGAATTCGTTCCACTCTTAGAATATGTAGAATAAGAATTCTTCTGTTTACCTTACCTAATTCAAAAAAAAGTATTCTTTTTTTTGTTGACAAAAAAACACAAGATACTCAATTTTCTTTTTAGTATATTTTCTTATTTTCAAAGTGGGGAGTCTTATTTTCCCCATCAACCTATTTGTAATATAAGGTTTTCTTGTAATATAAGGTTTTCTTTTTTGTGCAACTTTCTTATGGATTTTCTCTAAATTCTTATATAGACCCCATATATCTCTCGCCATCAATCCACACAAAAACACTTAGTGAAAATATTCTGGATCCATTTTGAATGACCTAAAATAGGCTCTTTTTTTTTGTTCATTGATAAAATTGATTTTTTGGTTTCACTTTTTGAAATTAAATAAATCAAAAACAGTTAATTAAAAAAAAATGTTTTTTTTGGGGGGGGGTTCTACCCCTTAATTCATAGTAGGATTATCTAGTTTTACAAGAGTTCAAGTCCAGAAGAGTATAAAATACACAATAAAACAAAGACCCTAAACTCAAATAATGAACCTTCAAATACCTATTTGAACAAATTTTTATTCATCAATTTGAATCTTTCCTAAAAAAGATTTCACCCAATTGAATTCTTAAATCTAGACGATTACTTATTCATAGGCTATTATGAGGTCAAGACAAGCCGCTATGGTGAAATTGGTAGACACGCTGCTCTTAGGAAGCAGTGCTAGAGCATCTCGGTTCGAGTCCGAGTGGCGGCATGTCATCTCCTAAAAAAAGAAAATAGATCCTATAATAAATTCAATTGCTGATTTCGATTTTATAATTAAGGAACTTTTTTTTTTATGATATTTTCAACTTTAGAGCATATATTAACTCATATTTCTTTTTCCATCGTTTCAATTATAATTACAATTCATTTGATAACCTTTTTAGTCGATGAAATCGTAAAACTATATGATTCATCCGAAAAGGGCATGATAATGAATTTTTTCTGTATAACAGGATTATTAATTACTCGTTGGATTTATTCGGGACATTTTCCACTAAGTGATTTATATGAATCGTTAATCTTTCTTTCATGGAGTTTTTCCTTTATTTATATAGTTCCATATTTCAAAAAAAATCAAAATCCTCTAAGCACAATAATTGGCCCAAGTGCTATTTTTTCCCAGGGCTTTACTACTTCAGGTCTTTTAACTGAAATACACGAATCCAGAATATTAGTACCCGCTCTTCAATCCGAGTGGCTAATAATGCACGTAAGTATGATGATATTAGGCTATGCGGCCCTCTTATGTGG